AAATTTCTCCAATAAAAATTATTTCTATCATTAATTTCATAATCTACTATTTTACTTAAAAATCGAGTATTTAAGTATCTTTCTTTTAGGAATAAAATGGAGTATCAATCAAATAGATTTTTAATTAAAAAATAGAAAAAATAAAATTTGTATGATCTGATTAATAATCAAAAATATTTAAAATTTAATTATTAATCAGATCATACGTTAAAGAAACCGTGAATAATTTTTAATATTATATTTGACATTATTTATAAATCTAAAGTACTATATTTTTAATTTCATACTAATGCTTTTTATGTCAACAACAATAAAATACGAAATGATGATTCTTTTAACAGAAGAATTTAATGATAATGAATTAAAAACTTGGGCATTTAATTATGCTAAAGCATTAAGAAAATTAAATGCATCTGAAATTTCAGTAATTTCAAGAGGTAAACGAGATTTATCTTATGAAATTGCAAATCAAAAACGAGGAAATTTTATTCAAATTAATTTTTCAAGTATTCCAAAACATATTGAAAATTTTTCAAGTAGTCTAAAATTTGATTCAAATGTTTTACGATTTTTAATTTTAAATAAAACAAGTAACGTAAAAAATTTATAAAAATTTTTTACGTTAAGAACTTGAATTAGAAATAAACATATGATATTATTTTAGTAATACATATTTCCTCAGTAGCTCAGTGGTAGAGCAATCGGCTGTTAACCGATTGGTCGTAGGTTCAAGTCCTACCTGGGGAGTTTATAAACCTATAATAATCTAATAAGTTAAAATTATGAAAAATATATCTGACCCTCTAAGAATAGGGAATAAATCATTTTCTTCACGTTTAATGTTAGGAACTGGAAAATACCGAACTAGTCAAGATGCTTTAAAAAGTATTAAAACAAGTGAATGTGATATTGTTACTGTGGCCATTAGACGATTACCTACAAATATAAACCAAGATAATATTAGTTTCCTAAAAGCTTTAAATTGGGAGAAACTTTGGCTATTACCAAATACGGCTGGTTCACAAACAGCTGAAGATGCTATTCGAATGGCATTTTTAGGACATGAATTAGCTTGTCAATTAGGACAAGAAGATAATTTTTTTGTTAAATTAGAAGTTATTTCTGATCCAAAATATTTATTACCTGATCCAATAGGAACTTTAAAAGCAGCAGAATTTTTAGTAAAAAAAGGTTTTACTGTTTTACCTTATATTAACGCTGACCCTATGTTAGCTTTACACTTAGAAGATTTAGGTTGTGCTACTGTTATGCCACTAGGATCTCCAATTGGTTCCGGGCAAGGGTTAACTAATTTGTCTAATCTTCAAATTATTATTGAAAATGCAAATATTCCTGTTATTGTAGACGCTGGAATCGGAGCCCCAAGTGAAGCAACAATGGCTATGGAATTAGGAGCTGATGGAATTTTACTTAATACAGCAGTAGCACAAGCCAAAAGCCCGGAACAAATGGCAGCGGCAATGAAATTGGGGGTTCAAGCTGGTCGTTTAGGTTACTTAGCGGGTCGAATGGAAAAAAAATATTATGCGAGCCCTAGCTCACCAATAAACCAAATTAGCCAGATAAAATAATTACAAAAATTTTTAATGACTAAACATTATTCCCTACTTTATCCTGAGGGATAAAGTAGGGAATAATGTTTAGTCAAAATTGAGAAATTAACTAATATTTTATTATTTTTAATCCTTTAGCTAATTTTTAATTTGTAGAAATAGTACTTTCTTCTTGTTTCTTAGAGTTTGATTCATCTTCATTCTGGATTTCACTAAAATCGACATTACTATAGTCAAATTCAACTAGAATTTCTGATGTATAAATATCATCAAATATAGGTGAATAAACTGGTCGATTACCATATACACTTGGTTTTATTTGTTGTTTAACATTAATTTGTGTACCTTCATGGATAACATTACTTAAACACGCTTCAGCTAATTTATCTTCTAAGAATTTTGTAATTGATCGACGTAATGGACGAGCTCCATAAATTGGATCATAACCTTCTTCTGTAAGGAAGAATCGTGCAGCATTATCAATATTTAAAGTCGCACCTTGTTCTTTTAAACGTTTACTTAATGATTTTAACATTAATCCACAGATTTCCCAGATATCATGTTTTGATAAATGATTAAAAACAATAATATCATCTACTCGATTTAGGAATTCTGGTCGGAAGAATTTTTTTAATTCTTCTTGTACTAACCCAGTGATTTTAACAAATTTTTCTTCATCTTCGGTTGTTACTTCTCGTTTAACTGGTGGTTTTAATGAGAATGTACCATCTGAATTTACTAATAATTCGATTTTTTTACTTTCTCTTTCTGATGCTGTATCAAATCGACGTCCAAAACCAATTTTTTCTTTTGAAAGGATTGGAGATTCTTTTTCAATAACTCTAGAACCTAAATTCGTTGTCATTACAATAATAGTATTTTTAAAACTAACAACTTTCCCACTTGAGTCAGTTAAGTGGCCATCGTCTAAAATTTGTAAAAATAAATTAAAAACATCTGGGTGTGCTTTTTCAACTTCGTCAAATAAAACAATAGAGTATGGTTTTTGTCTCACTGCTTCTGTTAATTGCCCACCATCTTGGAAACCTACATATCCTGGAGGTGATCCAATTAATTTCGCAACTGTATGTCGTTCCATAAATTCAGACATATCAAACCGAATTAAACTCTTTTCATCATCAAACATATATTCAGCTAATGCTTTTGTTAATTCTGTTTTACCTACACCTGTTGGACCAGCAAAAATAAAACTTGCAATTGGACGTTTTGGATCTTGAATACCAACTCGTGCTCTACGTACAGCTTTTGATACTGCAGTAATCGCATGATGTTGACCAATAAGGCGTTCATGAAGAATATTTTCCATTAACTTTAATCTTTGATTTTCAGATTGATTAATTTTTGTTACTGGAATACCTGTCCATGCTGAAATAACTTTAGAAATATCTGATTCTGTAACTTCATCGAAACGAGGTCCGTTTGGACTCGCATATTTCGCATATTTTTCTTTACTTGTTAAAGCAAATCGCATTATTCGTAAATGTGTACGAACCTCTATTTCATGTTCAACCAATAATTTTGCTGTTGCAAAATCATTATGGTTAATTGCGTCATTTTTATCTTGTAAAGTATCGTGTAATTCTACAAGTAACTTTTGTAGACCCGTTGGTAGTGAACGATTGCGTAATCTAACACGAGAACCAGCTTCATCAATAACATCAATAGCTTTATCAGGTAGATTACGATCTGCAATAAATCTACTTGAAAGTTTTGCAGCTTCTACAAGTGCTGCATCAGTATAAGTTAATGCGTGATGACGTTGGAATTCTGGTTTTAAACCTTTTAAAATATCGATAGTTGTTTCTACTGACGGCTCTTCTACAAGAATAGAATGGAATCGTCGTTCTAATGCTGGATCTTTTTCAATATATCTACGGTATTCATCTAATGTGGTGGCACCGATAAGTCTTAAAGTTCCACGAGCTAATGAAGGCTTTAAAAGATTAGCAGCATCAACAGCACCTTCAGCTGCACCTGCACCAACTAATGTATGAATTTCATCAATTACTAAAATAGTTTTACCATGTTGGTTTACTTCATCAATAATATGTTTCATACGTTCTTCGAATTCCCCACGGTATTTTGTTCCAGCTAAAACTGAACCAAGATCAAGAGCTCTGACAACATGATCTAATAAAAATTCTGGGCAATCTAAACTTTGCATTAAAATAGCAAGCCCTTCAGCACATGCAGTTTTACCTACACCCGCCTCACCTACTAAAACAGGATTATTTTTACGACGACGACCTAAAACTTTAACTATAGCGTTAATTTCTTCATCTCGACCAATAACTGGGTCTAGACGCTGACCAATAACTTCTTTTGTAATATCCTCTGTGTATAAATCTAAAGAAGGAGTCTTTAAACCTGATTTTTCACGAGCAAGTGCCCATTTTTCTTGATCAGTTAACGGTGGTTTTAAAATATCTTCTTGTTGTTCTTCAATATACGTTAAGATCAAATGGCGTAACTTAGGAATATTAACGCGTAGTTTATCTAACGTTCGCATTGCAATACCATCTGCCTCATTTATTAAAGACAATAAAACATGTTCTGTACCAACATAATTGACTCCAAGGTCTTGGCCTTCATGAATTGACATTTCTAAGACACGCTTTGCTCTTGGAGTAAAGGGTATTTCAGAAGCTACGAATCCTGTCCCTCGTCCAATATATTTTTCAATTTCTTTTCGTGTCTTTTTTAATGTAATATTTAATTGTGCTAATGCACGTCCACCTATACCATGTCTTTGTCCAATTACACCAAGTAGTAATTGTTCAGTACCAACAAAATTGTGGCCCATTCGTCTAGCTTCTTCCTGTGCTAACATGATTACTTTAATAGCACCTTCAGTAAATTTTTCAAACATCACATCTCCTTTCCCACTTTTATTTGATAAAAATGGTCTTGTATCCGTTTAGTAATTTCTTTTTCTATTTACAGTATAAGTATTAAAATACTTACTGATAGCTATTTATAAAAAATTATACTTTATGTAATCTAGTCATTCTATAGTTGCATAATAAGTTATTTTTAATTATAATAAATTTATTAAGAAAGAACAATTATATTTTTGGCGGTATGGCCAAGTGGTAAGGCAGTGGATTGCAAATCCTCTATCCCCAGTTCGAATCTGGGTGCCGCCTTTAAATATAATTCAATATTATTGCTTTTTTATAAACATATAAAATATAATAAGATTACATGTCATTAAGGGGACGTGGTGGAATTGGTAGACACGACGGACTTAAAATCCGTTGCCTAGTGATAGTGCGTGAGGGTTCAAGTCCCTCCGTCCCCATTTATACAAATAAATTATTTATAATAAATAATGTTAACTATTATTAGTTTTTAGTTTTTTTGATTAAATAAATGCAAATATTTTGCATTTATTTAATTTTTTAATTTATTATTATGATAAACAAATTCTGTAAAGTACTCCTGGTGGTAAATCTGATTTCACTAATAAATCAAAAATATTTACTGATGAATCGTAATAGATTTCAAGAATTCGTTTATGAATTCGAATTTCAAAATGTTCTCGCGAATCTTTATTAACATGAGGAGAACGTAACACACAATAAATTCGTTTATCTGTAGGTAATGAAACTACTCCAACATTATCAATGTTGTTACCTTGAGTAATTTCCATTATTTTTTGACACGATGTGTTTAAAAGTTCATGATTAAACGATTCTAACCGTACACGAATTTTTTCATTCGGTTTTATTTCCATAAATTTTTTTTTAATTATTTAACAATTTTAGAAACAACACCAGCACCAATAGTTCGGCCGCCTTCACGGATAGCAAAACGCATACCTTCTTCAATTGCAACTGGATAAATTAACTCAGCAGTCATTTTAATACGATCTCCTGGCATTACCATTTCTACAATTGAACCATCATCTGCTGTGAATTGTTCAATTGAACCTGTTACATCAGTTGTTCTTACGTAAAATTGTGGTCGGTAACCTGTAAAGAATGGTGTATGACGTCCACCTTCTTCTTTAGTTAATACATATACTTCTGATTCAAAATTTGTATGTGGTGTAATTGTACCTGGTTTTGATAATACCATACCACGTTCAATATCTTCTCTTGTAACACCTCGTAATAAAATACCAACATTATCACCAGCAAAACCTTCATCTAATGTTTTTTGGAACATTTCAATTCCAGTAACAGTCGTTGATCGAGTTTCAGTAACACCAACAATTTCTACAGTTTCACCAACTTTAACAACACCTCGTTCAATTCGTCCTGTTGCTACAGTTCCTCGACCAGTAATTGAAAATACATCTTCAATAGCCATTAAGAATGTTTTTTCAACGTCACGTTCTGGTGTTGGGATATATGAATCAACTGCATCCATTAATGCATAAATTTTATCAACCCATGGGTTATCACCACGCTTAAGATCAGGATTTGATGAAATTGCTTCAATTGCTTGTAATGCTGAACCAGGACAAATTGGAATATCATCCCCTGGGAAATCGTATGCTGATAATAATTCTCTTACTTCTAATTCTACTAATTCTAGTAATTCATCATCATCAACTTGGTCTTGTTTATTTAAAAATACAACAATATGTGGAACACCAACTTGTTTTGCTAATAAAATATGTTCTCTAGTTTGAGGCATTGGTCCATCTGCAGCAGATACAACTAAAATTGCTCCATCCATTTGTGCTGCACCAGTAATCATATTTTTTACGTAATCCGCGTGACCTGGACAATCTACGTGAGCATAATGGCGATCTGCTGTTTCGTATTCAACGTGAGCAGTATTAATTGTAATACCACGAGCACGTTCTTCAGGTGCACCATCAATATCTGAATAATCTTTTGCAACAGATATACCGTCTAACGCTAATGTTGCTGTAATTGCTGCTGTTAAAGTTGTTTTACCATGATCAACATGACCAATAGTACCAATATTAACATGCGGTTTTGTACGTTCAAATTTTTCACGTGCCATTTCTAAAAATTCCTTTGAAGTTTAATGTGTATAATAAAAATCTCTTTGCTTTTAGCGTAATTAACTAGAATCGGAAATGATTAATTATTAATAACGGAAATGCGCAAATGCTTTATTTGCATCTGCCATTTTATGAGTTTCTTCTTTTTTCTTTATAGTATTACCTATATCATTTGCTGTGTCAATAATTTCACTCGCTAGTTTAATTGACATTGTTCGGCCTACGCGTTGTCGTGAATATTGAATAATCCAGCGTAATGCTAAATTTGTTGCTCTAAAACTACTAACTTCAATTGGAACTTGATATGTTGATCCCCCAACACGTCTAGCTTTCACTTCCACAACTGGACTAGCATTTCGAATTGCTTTTTCAAAAATTACTAATGGATCTTCATTTGTTTTTGATTTTATAATATCAAATGCACCATTTACGATATTTTGAGCTAAATTCTTTTTCCCTGATTTTAAAATTCTTGTTACTAATAAACTAACTAAGTAACTATTATATGTAGGATCTGCTTTAGGAAATCGTTTTTTTGATATATTTCGACGTGACATGACAATAATTATTCTTTAATAAATTGTTTTTATTAAATATTAATTTTGAAATTAATATTTAATTTTTTGGTTTTTTAACTCCATATTTTGAGCGTCTTTGTGTCCGATCTTTTACCCCGCCACTATCTAACGCGCCTCGAACTATATGATAACGAACACCTGGTAAATCTTTTACTCGACCACCCCTAATTAAAACAACTGAGTGTTCTTGTAAATTATGGCCTTCACCTGGAATATACGCCGTTACTTCAAATCCCGATGTTAATCGAACCCGTGCAACTTTACGTATTGCTGAATTTGGTTTTTTAGGTGTAGTTGTATAAACACGTGTACATACACCACGTCGTTGTGGGCAATTTACTAAAGCAGGAGATTTTGTTTTTTTATTAATCTGTATTCGTCTTGAACGAACTAATTGCTGAATCGTTGGCATTTATATAAAAAGTGATTAAGTGAATTTAAATTATTTTAATAAAATTAATTTAGTTGTCTTTTGTTTGTAATCCATATTTTTTCATAAATCTTTCTACACGTCCTTCACTATCAATAAGGGTTTGTGAGTCTGTGTAAAATGGATGATTTCCTAACCAAACATCAAGTTGTAATTGAGGTTTTGTTGAACCAATTACACAAAGTGTTTTCCCCTCACATTTAACTTCAGAGTCTGGAAACCAAGTCGGATGAATTTCAGATTTTGGCATATTTTTAAAATTTTTAACGTTTTGAGTATTGTGATGCTTTTCTTGCTTTTCTTAAACCGTATTTTTTACGCTCTTTAATTCGTGAATCACGGCTTAAAAGACCGAAAGGTTTTAAAATTAAACGATTTTCCTTTTCCATTTTGCAAAGTAATCTTGCAACACCTAATTTAATAGCATCAGTTTGACCTGTTAAACCACCACCGTTTACTATAGCGATAATATCAAACTGAGTTTTTAAATTTAATTTTTCTAATGGTGAAAAAATAGCATTTAAATAATTTGTATTATATTGTAAGTATTTTTCACCAGAAACTTTATTAATAATCACTTTCCCGTCTCCTGGAACAAGAAAAACTCTTGCCACAGCACGTTTTCTTTTTCCAAGCCCAATTTTATCTTTTTGAAAAACTGTATTCATAAAATTTTTTTAAGTTAGTAAGTAAAAGCTTAAAGTATATTTAATTGCTTTGGATCTTGAGCTACATGTGGATGCTGATCACCTTGGTAAACTTTTAAGCGTTTTACTAAATGTTTTTTTGGAAATCCATTTGGTAACATATTAAAAACACAGTTTTCAATAATTCGTTTTGGTACTATATTTACTAGCCGTTTTAATGAACTACCAGGACGCCCAGGTTGATAAACATGGAATCGTTCAACATCACGATCAAGTTTTAAATGTTCAGTATTAATTAATATTACATAATCACCAACATCAACTGATGGATGATATATTGATTTTGATTTACCTGTTAATAATGGTACAATAGTTGATGCTAATCGTCCTAATTGTTTATCTTTACAATCAATGACGTACCATTTTCTTTTATTATAATTTGAAGCTGGAATAAATGTTTTATTCATAAAATGAAACTTAAACTAAATAATTATTTTAAAACTATTCCTAATTTATTTTTAAGAGTAGCAAAAACTTCGTCCGCTGATTTTCGACCAAAGTTTTTTAATTCTAAGAGCTTTTCTGGGGAATAGTCTAATAGATCGCCAATTGTATTAATTTGTGCTCTTTTTAAACAATTATAAGGTCGTACTGATAATTGTAATTCTTCAATAGCAATATGAGTATAGGGATCTATAGGTTTTATATGATTCTTTTCTTTCGCCGTTTCTTTTTCTTTTTTAATTTTATGTTCAGTAAGAGATTTAAATAAATCTATAATTAAATTAGAACCAGAAAAAATTGCTTGCTCAGGTGAAATGCTTCCATTTGTCCAAACATCAATAAACAAGCGTTCTTTTATATTATTGGAATTGTCATAAACATTTTCAACTTTGAAGTCAACTTTTTGCACTGGCATAAAAATTGCGTCTGTTTCAATGAAATCTTCAAATTTATCAGAAAAAAGCTCATTAGCTAATCTATATTTGGTTCCAGATTCAATTTTAAATTCTATTTCTAAAATATGTGAACTTGAAATTGTTGCAATATAATGATTAGGATTAATAATCTCTACTTCTGGTGGTAATTGAATTGAACTTGCTGTAATAACAGCAGGACCGTGAACTCTCAAACGCCCAAATTGTCTTGTAGGTGTGTTTGATTTTAAAACAATTCCTTTTAAATTTAATAAAATTTCAAGAATATCTTCACGAACGCCTGGAATTAGTGAAAATTCATCTTTTACACCAGCAATTCTAACACCTGTAATAGCAGTTCCTTTTAAATCTCCTAATAAAACTCGTCTTAATAAATTCCCAATTGTTATTCCTTGACCAGAACTAAGTGAATCAATTAAAAATTGTCCATACATAGGACCAGATTCAATTTTTTCTGATTTTAAACACTCCATTACTAAATTAGAACTAGTGATAAAATTTTTTGTGGAATTCATAATTTATTTTTTTTATAAGTAATTAGACTTATACACGGCGACGTTTTCTTGGGCGACACCCATTATGTGGTACTGGAGTTATGTCTTGTATTGAAAGAATTTCTAACCCTGCCCCTTCAATAGAACGAATTGCCGTTTCACGACCTGAACCTTGACCTTTTACTAAAATTTCAACAGTTTTTATACCTGTACTTAAAGCTTCTAAAGCTGCTTTTTCTGCTGCAGTTTGAGCAGCAAAAGGAGTACCTTTCCGTGCTCCCTTAAACCCAGAACTACCAGCAGATGCCCACGATATAGTATCTCCTGTTACATTAGTAATTGTAACAATTGTATTATTAAAAGTTGATTGAATATGAACAACACCTGTTCCTATATTAGTTCTATTTTTTTTTGCTGCCGGTTTTCGTATTTTTTGTGCCATATTAAAGTAATATTTTTAATTAGTATAACTGCCAATAAAAGAATATTATTTTTTCTTACCAGTAACAGTTTTCTTCGCTCCTCGTCTTGAACGAGCATTTGTTCGTGTTCTTTGTCCTCGAACAGGCAAGCTATTTCTATGTCTTTTTCCGCGATGACAGTTTATTTCGTTTAATCGTTTTATATTTAAACCATTAAAACGTCGTAAATCTCCCTCTAACATTAAATCACCATCTTCTAATAAATTCCGTAATACAACTGATTGTTCTGTAGTAATGTCATCTGTCCGTGTTTCAGGACTAATTTCTGCTAATTGAACGATCTTTTTTGCTGATGCAAGACCAATACCATGAATATATGTAAGTGCATATTCAATCCGTTTATTTCTTGGCAAATCTATCCCTAGTAATCTTACCACTTACTTAACTCCTTTTAAATATTAACCTTGTCTTTGTTTATGTTTTGGATTTTGACAAATTACCATAATTTTCCCATGTCGTTTAATTACTCGACATTTATCACACATTTTTTTAACTGAAGGACGAACTTTCATTATAACGATATAAATAGTAAATTAATAAATAAATTTTTTAGTTACTTTAATCAAATCTTTCATTATAAATATTAGAAAGAATGATACTTTTCATTTCACGTGAAATATCAAGAACAACACCTACTAAAATTAATAATGATGTAGTCCCTAAACCATTAAAACTTGAAACATTTAGAATTCCTTCAATAACATTTGGAAGAGTTGCCAATATAGCAAGTATTATAGCTCCAAAAAATGTTACTCGTTTCATTACTTGTTTTAAATAGAATGTTGTTGCTAAACCTGGTCGTACTCCCGGAATGCTTACAGCCATTTTTTGCAATTCTTGAGAAATATCTTTAGGATTTAAAACAATAGTTGAATAGAATGAACTAAAAATTAAAATCAATCCAAAATAACTAATCCAATAGATAATTTTTGATGATTGTAAAAAAATAGGAAGTGTTAAGAGTGGGAATACACCTAAATTCGTAATATAATTAGGGAGAACTAAAAGCGCAGTTGTTAAAATAATTGGCATAACACCTGCTTGATTAAAGCGTAATGGAATATAATTATTTGACCCACCTTTCGAAACTGATTGTTGGTTTTGGCCAAGTTGTTTTGAAGAAATTAGCGGGACAATTCTTGCACTTTCTTGCAATGTAATAATACCAGCTATGGCAATAAAAAATAAAAGTCCAATTCCAACACCTGATACTGCACTTAAATTCCCACTGTTTTCACTTATTAATTTTTTACCTAAATTTGGTAAACTTGAAATAATGTTTGTATATATTAATAATGAGGCACCATTTCCTAATCCATATTCTGTGATTAGTTCACTTAACCATAATACTATCATTGCACCCGTTGTAAGCCAAAGAATTATTTCAAAAGCTAATAAAGGACTCCAATCAAAAAGAGCACGTTTTAGGTAAAAAGCAATACTTGAACTTTGAATTAAAGCCCAACCAAATGTGATTAACCTAGTTAATCTTGTAATTGCCCTTCGACCTTCTCCACCTCCTTCTTTTTGTAATTTTGAAATACTAGGAATCAGACCAGTGATTAACTGAACCATAATCGAAGCATTTATATAAGGAAATATATTTAGAGTAAATAATCCAATTACAAAAGTATCATTTCCTGAAAAAGTACTTACTAAATTCTTTGTGATTGGGTGTTGTTGAATATAAAAAGCTAAATGTCCATGATTAATTCCAGGAATTGGGAGAAATGTTCCCATTCTAATAAATAGAAGTATCCCAACACTTAATAAAAGACGTTTTAATAAAATATCGTCTGTCTTTTTCATTTTTGTTTTTAATAGTTTAAAATTCAGATACTTTTAATTTAAACTACTTTTTAAATTAAATCACGTTTTTGTAAAACTTGTGATTTAGTAGTTAAATTTTCTAATGCTACAATTGCTGCGCGTGCATTATTTAATAAATTATCAGAGCCTAATTGTTTTGCAATTACATTTTTAACTCCCGCAACTTCCAGAACAGTTCTAACAGCACCTCCTGCAATTACACCTGAACCTTCAATAGAAGGTCGCATAATAATTTTACAAGCACCTTTATCACCTACAACCCCATGTGGAATAGTTAATGATTTTGTAAGTGGAATGCTTATTAAATTTTTTCTTCCATCTGTTTTTGCTTTTTTAAAAGCGTTAACAACATCTTCAGCTTTACCTACACCAACACCTACTTGACCATTTTCATCACCTATAACTACAACGGCCCGAAAACTTAATTTTTTTCCACCTTTTGTTACTTTTGTAACGCGACTAATTTTAATTAATCGTTCAATAAATTTTGCATCATTTAGATTAGTATTACGACGAGATGTTTTTTTTAATTTATTAACTTGTTTTAACTCGGTACTCATAAAATTTATTATTTTTAAATTATTTACTAAAATTGTAGGCCACCTGCTCGAGCACCATCTGCTAAAGCTTTTATTCGACCATGATATAAATATGGACCTCGATCAAACACAATTTTTGTAATATTCTTCTGTTTACTTAATTCAGCTAATTTTTGACCCATAAGTCTTGAAGCATTACATGTACGACCATTTTCACTATTCAGTTTTATGTCACGATCTAATGTCGAACAAGAAACAAGTGTTTTAGCCGTTGTATCATCTATAATTTGTGCATAAATATTTTCATTCGAGCGGAATACAGATAAACGTGGGCGTTCTACAGTTCCTTTTATTAAGCCTCTTACACTTTCACGTTTTAACTTCTTATATTTATCAGGTTTTAGTTTTTTATTTTTATTTTTAAGTCTTAATAAAACTCTTTTTGAAAATTTCATAATATAATTTTTTTTTACAACTTAATAATTTTTATTTTTTACCCGATTTACCAGCTTTACGTAAGATTTTTTCACCTTTATAAAGAATTCCTTTTCCTTTATAAGGTTCAGGCGGACGCCATGATCTTACCTTTGCAGCAAATAATCCTAATTGTTCTTTATCACATGCTTTTATATTCAGCGTTGTATTTTGAACAACTTCAACTTCTATCCCATCGGGAATATCTATATTTACTGGGTGACTGTAACCTAAACTTAATACAAGAGATTTAGCTTGAACATTTGCTCGATAGCCCACACCTTGTAATACAAGAGTTATAATAAATTGCTCAGAAACCCCAACAAGCATATTATTTATTAATGTTCGGTATAAACCATGTAAAGCTTTATTAGCTCGTGTTTCATTTGTTACCCCTACAATTAAGTTACCATCTGTTTGTTCAATTCTAATAACTTCTGGAATTGTTCGTTCTAATGTTCCAAATTTTCCTTTTACTACAACATTATTATCTGTAACATTAATATCAACAGTTGTTGGTACTTTAATTGGTAATTTTCCGATTCGTGACATATTATATATTTACTCCACTTACCAAATATAACATAAAACTTCACCACCAATTCCGAGTTCTTTTGCTTTATTATTTGTCATTACTCCTTTCGGTGTTGAAAGGATAGCAATTCCTAATCCATCTAAAACAGAAGGTAAAGTTTTAGAAGTAGCATAAACTCTTAACCCCGGTTTACTAACTCGTTCAATTTTAGTAATAACACGTTCTCTAGATTGACCTTTATACTTTAATGAAAGAAGTAAATATTGAGCTATATTTTCATTATAGATTTCAAAATTTTCAATAAAACCTTCTTCTTTAAGTGTTGCGGCTATTGCTTTCGACATTTTTGTTGCTGGTATTTCAACAATTTGATGTTTTACCATGTTCGCATTTCGTATACGAGTTAACATATCTGCAATGTTATCTGTAACCACTAGTAACTCCTTACTTTTATTATCTTCATTTTAGTTATTCTTGTGACCAACGTTTACGACGTAAATGTTTTTTCTTATCCCATATTTGATTAATTTCACCGAATGACGAATATTTATCATAATAACCGCAATCATTCAATGGAAAACGTAAAAACTTTAATAGAATCATCCCGTTTAAAAGTCGATCAATTGTTTTTGAACGAGACTTTGGTGTAGATGAATCAACTACAAGTGTTATACTTAAACCTTGTATTTGATCAACGTCATCATATTCAATTTCTGGAAAAATTAGTTGTTCCTTTACAGAAAAGGTATAATTTCCAGCTTTATCAAAACTTCTTACTGATAATCCTCTAAAATCACGAATTTGAGCAAACGTAAAAAAGATTAACTTTGTAAGAAAACTATACATTTTTTCACCACGTAATGTGCTTGATAAACCTAATTCCATATCTTCACGAATTTTGAAGCCTGCTACAGCTTTTTTTGATCTTGTGATTAATGGTTTTTGCCCTGTAATTTGAGTAAATTCCGTAATACTTTTCTTTAAAATATTACTATTTTGTGCAGCTAAACCTAATCCTCTATTAATACTAATTTTTTTAAGTTTTGGAATAGTATGGGGATTTGAAAATAATTCTGGATTACTTTTTCTTAATACAGAGTGAATCCCATTTTCATATTCTTTTTTTATATTTTCTAATAGACCATATAATTCTGCAGTTTCTTCTAAGGAATGTTGACTACGCATATTCTTTATTTAAAATAATTTAAATTAATTTAACATTTGAATGGTGAATTGGGGCTTCAAATTGTTTTATTTCTCCAACATCACTTTCAGTATTGGGTTTAATATGTTTAAATTTAAAGTTAACACCTTTTACTAAAATTTTTCCTGTATTTCGATAAATTTTAGTAACTTCACCTGTTTTATTCTTATCAAAGCCAGAAATAATTTTTACATTATCTCCAATTTTAACATGTAATTTTTGACCTTTTGGCATTTATAAAACCTCCGGAGCTAATGAAACAATTTTAGAAAAATTCTTATCTCGAATTTCACGAGCAACAGGACCAAATACACGTGTTCCACGTGGATTATTTTCCATATTTACAATTACAGCAGCATTATCATCAAATCGAATATACATTCCATCGGCGCGACGAATAGTCTTAGATGTTCGTACAACAATCGCTCGAACAATATCTGATTTCTTAATTGGCATATTTGGAAGAGCTTCTTTTACAACACCGATAATTGTGTCACCAATTTTTCCATATTTTCGGTTGCCACCTAAAACACGAATACACATAATTTTTTTTGCACCCGTATTATCGGCTACAGTTAACATTGTTTGTGGATAAATCATAAAAGTATAATCTTAAGTAATTACAGATGATTTTGAAATAATTTTAGTTATTGACCAACGCTTTTTTTTACTAAGTGGTCTACATTCTTGTACTAAAACTTTATCACCAATATTGCATTCACTCATTTCGTCATGAGCTAAATATTTAGATGTCTTTATCATTGTCTTTGAATAAATAGGGTGTGGAAATCGACTTTCGACTTGTACTACCACAGTTTTCTGCATTTTATTACTGACAACAATACCAACTTTTTCTTTTACTGGCATTTTAAAACTCCTTAAAATCGCGGTTTAATTTTTTTATACGACTATTGGGTAATGTTTCAAACTTGGAACTTTAAAAGCTCATTTTGAAATTAGCTAACTAGATAACTATACTAATGGAGAGTTTAATTATACGAATTTATATAAATGTATATACTCTTAAGATAGAAAGCTATCAGTACCCAAATTAGATTTTTATTTTTAGACGTGATCTCAGACTTTATCTCTTAAAAGAGTTTTTATTCTTGCTACTTCTTTTTTAGTAGCTTTAATTTCATGAGATTTAAATGGTTGGCGAGTAGCTTTTTTAAATCGCAAATCAAATAATGCCTTTTCTGCTTTTTTCAATTCATCAATCAATTCTTGAAATGACATATTATCCTTACTGTTAGAGTTCGATATACTCATATACTATTAATCGTTTCTAATAATAAATTTTGTTTTTACTGGTAATTTATATGCTGCTAAATTAAAAGCAGCACGTGCAACTTCTTCTGGAACAGCACTAATTTCAAATAAAATTGTTCCAGGTTTTACAGTTGCAACCCAATAATCCACTGCCCCTTTACCTGATCCCATACGTGATTCTGCTGCACGAGCTGTAACAGTTTTATCTGGAAATATACGAATCCATAATGATGCACCACGTTTTGTATAACGTGTAATGGTACGTCGAGTTGCTTCAATTTGACGTGAAGTAATCCATGATGGCTCTAAAGCTTGTAAACCATATTTTCCAAATGAAATTTCGTTTCCACGAGTTGCTTTACCTCTCATTCTTCCACGATGGTATTTTCTATATTTTGTTCTTTTTGGACTTAACATAATGAAATTAGATTAATTAATAAATATCTTTTTTTGATTATTTTTTGTGTTCTTTATTATTTCTTTAATATTTCATTTTTAAATAACCATACTTTTACACCAAGAATACCATAAATTGTATTTGCTTCTTTCGTAGCATAATCAATATCAGCTCTTAAAGTTTGTAGCGGAACTCGACCTTCTCGAATCCATTCGCTTCTGGCCATCTCAGCACCATTTAATCGCCCAGATACTTCTATTTTAATACCGTTTACCGCATTATCTTGACCACATTTTAATCCTTCTCGGATTGCACGACGGAATGCTACACGGTCTTCAAGTTGTTGAACTACAAGATCAGCAATCAGAGAAGCATTTGAATTAACGTTTTCAACTTCTATAACATTAATTGTTATTTGACGATCATTGGGTATAAATTTTTTGATATTTGCTGCTAAAGTTTTAATTTTAGACCCATTGTCACCCACTAATACTCCTGGACGGCCCGTTTCAATATTTAATTCAATTTGATCACCTAAACCATTTCTATTGATATGAATATTTGAAATACTAGCTAATTTTGCCAACTTATTAAGATAAGTCCGAATTTTATCATCTTCTTCTAATAAGTTTGAATATTGTTTAAAATCTGCATACCACGCCGCTCGATGTTCTTGTGTAATACCTAAACGAAATCCCAAAGGATGTGTTTTTTGTCCCATAGAAAAAATCCTTAATTGTTATTTTCTTAACTAATTGATTTTACAACAACTGTAATATGACAAGTTGGTTTTAAAATCTTATAAGCTCGACCTTGAGCACGTGGTCGAATACGTTTTAGTTTTGGGCCTTCATCTGCAAATATTTCTGAAATGACTAATTTTTTCTTATCTAAATTGTAATTATTTTTTGCATTTGCTGCTACAGAATGTACTACTTGCCAGATTGGTGATCCAGCATCATAAGGTAAGAATTCTAATATCATTAATGCTTCTTGATATGAACGCCCACGAATTTGATCTAAGACCTGTCTTACTTTATGTGGTGATATTCGCACATATTTTGCTACTGCTTTCACTGATTGACCATTCGACATGATATAGTTTCCTTAATGTTTATTACATATATTTGAAGTTTCTAAAGAATAACAAAATAAGTTTTCTTTAATTTTAAAATATCATTTTTTTTCTTGAGAAACGTTAAACCCATAAGCTATTTTAATAGTTATATATTCATCTGCTTCTAGATTTTGGGATTTTTCATTAATAAATTTGTTAGTACTTGAAACTTTATTAATATAAATTTCATAAACCCACATATCAAAAAAATTTATAGATAAATTATTTTGTAAAGAAATTACAATTGAATATAAAGCTTGTAGAAGAAAATCTCGTTCAATCGGGTTAGATTTTAAGAGATAAGATATATCATCACGCACATAATAAAAATGTTTAAACTGAACACTCTGCAAAATTAATTTTGCTAGTGGGGATAACTTTTTTTCAGATTTAACATTAAAAGTTTTAATTTGGAAACTTTTGGGAAAATTTAATGTTAATTCTAACCGTGCCATGTTTTAATTTTTCCTTAACGTTTTGTTTTTTTATCTGCTTTAATATGTGATTTAAATGTTCTTGTAGAAACGAACTCACCTAACTTATGGCCAACTAATTGATCAGAAATAAAAATTGGAACATGTTGTTTTCCATTATAAACAGCTATTGTAAAACCTACCATATTAGGTAGAATAGTTGAACTTCGTGACCAAGTTGTAATTATATCTTTTTTTCCTTCTGCATTCATTTTATTAATTTTTTTTAATAAATGATAAGCAACAAAAGGTCCTTTTTTTAATGATCTTGACATTTTTTGAGAATCTTAGTAATAAATTTTTTCTAAATTAATTATGGACGTCGACGAAGAATATATGCGTTGCTAAGTTTTTTAGGTTTTCGTGTTTTTTTACCTAAAGCTGGTTTTCCCCATGGTGTTAATGGACGTGAACGACCAATTGGAGTTCTACCTTCACCCCCTCCATGAGGGTGATCACATGGATTCATTACGGAACCCCTAACAGTTGGTCGTTTTCCTAACCAACGTGTACGGCCTGCTTTTCCACTTTGAACTAAAAATGCATCATTATTACTTACCTCACCAACCGTTGCAAAACATTCTTTACGAATTAACCTAATTTCTTTTGAGGGTAATCGTAAAGTTACATAATCGCCTTCTTTAGCTAAAATTTTTGCAGATGTTCCAGCTGAACGAACAATCTGTCCACCACGGTTAGGTAATAATTCAATATTATGTACTGATGTTCCTAAAGGAATTTCTTCTAAAGGTAATGTATTTCCTATATCTAGTGCTATTCCTTTTCCAGATAAAATTGTATCGCCAACATTTAAATTATTTGGGTGTAGAATATAACGTTTTTCACCATCTATAAAATGAATTAATGCAATCCGCGCATTTCTGTTTGGATCGTATTCAATTGAGTTTACAATTCCTGGTACATCATATTTATTACGTTTAAAATCAATTAATCGATATTGTTTTTTATGACCACCACCTCTGTGACGGATAGTGATAACGCCTCTGTTATTTCTACCTTTAGATCGATGGTTTTTTCTAATTAAACTTTTTTCTGGCTTATCAGTTGTTAGTTCTGAAAAAGACGAAAGGGCTCTATTTCTTGTCCCTGGCGTATATGCTTTATAAAGACGAATACTCATAAACTTGATTAATTTATATAATTGTTAATTTTCTTCTGCAAATAAGTTTATTGTATCGCCTTCTGATAACGTTACAATTGCTTTTTTATAATGTGATTTCCACCCAATATATTGGCCGATTCTTTTTTTCTTTTTCGGTAAATGAGCGGTATTAATTTTTATTACTTTAACATTAAATAAATACTCAATTGCAGCTTTAATTGTTGGCTTATCAGATTTAGGGTCTACAATAAAACTATATTGATTGTTCGCTAATAATCTTGTAGCTTTATCTGTAATAATTGGGTATTTTATAATATTTATATTGCTATCATTAAGAGATGAAGAATTAATCACAATAAATCTCCTTTATATTATTGACTGCTAATGGTGTTAACAAAATTTGCTTTGCTTTTAATAAACTTAAAGTATTTAAATGTGATGCAGAAATTAATTCAACATTTTTTAAATTTTTAGTTGCTAATTTTAAAGGTGTTGTCTTTGTAGAAACAACTAATAAAATTTTTTGATCTAAATTTATATTGTAATTATTACAAATCTCACAAAATGCTTTTGTTTTTGGTTCATTAATTAACGTTTCTAATTCACCAATTACTGAAATATTATTTCGTTTATTGTATAATAAAGTTTGTAATGCTAAATTTCGTTCTTTTTTATTTAATTTTAAATTAATTGTTCTTGGCTTTGGACCAAAAGTAACACCACCACCTCTCCACAATGGAGAACGATTTGACCCTGCTCTAGCACGACCAGTCCCTTTTTGTTGCCAAGGTTTTTTACCACCACCTCGCACTTCACTTCTAGTTTTTGTTGAAACTGTCCCTTGTTTTTGCGAAAGTTGATGTCTTAAAATATCTCTATGAATCAAATAATTACCTGAATCTTCTAATATATTAAGTTTAAAATTATATTTATCAGATGAAATTTGTCCATTTGAATCTAATGAATTGTATTCTATAATTTTTTGAACAGCCATTTAATATTTTTCCTAATATTCATTTGTTTAATCATTTTACATTTTGCATTAAGTTGAAGGAACAATACTAAGTAAATTTCCAGGTTTTCCAGGAACAGCTCCTTTTACAACCAAAATATTTTCGTCGTTATTTACTTGAACGATTTTTAATTTTTTGATATTTGCAGTTTTGTTACCAAGTTGACCTGCCATTTTTTTACCTGGTAAAACTCGACCTGGAGATGTTCCCATACCAATTGAACCTGGAGCTCTATGATTTTTCGATCCATGAGTCATTGGGCCTCTTGCAAAACTATAACGTTTTTGCAATCCTGAAAACCCTTTACCTATACTTTTTCCTGTAACATTTATTAATTGTCCTGCAACAAATGATTCAACATCTAAAACTTGGCCAACATTGAAATTAGTGGGATCACTAACACGAAATTCTTTTAAATATTTTAAAGGTTGAATATTTGACTTTTGTAAATGACCTAATTGGGGTTGAGTTAATGATTTTGTTGAAACATTACCGTACCCAACTTGTATAGCATTATAACCATCATTTAATGTAGTTTTAACTTGTGTAACGATACAAGGCCCAACTTTTAAAATTGTAACTGGAATTATATTCCCTGATTCATCAAATATTTGGGTCATTCCAATTTTGTTTCCTAATAAACCTAAAGACACAATATTTTTCTCCAAAAAATACTTATATATATATTAATAGTGATAAAATTTAGTTTTTATTAAATGTACCAATAAATATTTTGATAATTACAATTATCAAACTATTATATAACTTTAAGAAAATTCAAAGGTTTTGTCTATATAAGAAAAATATACAATATTATAATATTCTATATTTTATATAACTAGTATGCCTATATAATAATTAACCAAAATTATACTATTCATTCCTATAAACATATAGGTATATATATATATATGTTTATGGTAATATAATATATAACAGTAAACATAAATTTATATAAAGTTAAATAGTCTATATGAACAAAGTAGTAGGAATTGATTTAGGAACAACAAATTCTGTTGTTGCTGCAATTGAAGGTGGTCAACCTACAGTAATTACAAATGCTGAAGGGTTTAGAACAACACCTTCTATTGTAGCTTATACAAAAAAGGAAGAGTTATTAGTTGGACAATTAGCGAAACGTCAATCAGTTGTTAATGCAGAAAATACATTTTTCTCAGTAAAACGATTTATTGGATGTAAAGCTGATGAAGTTTCAGAGGAATCAAAAGAATTGCCTTATAAAGTAATTAAAGATGATAATGGGAATATAAAAATCAAATGTTCTTCATTAAATAAAGATTTTAGCCCAGAAGAAATCTCTGCACAAGTTATACGAAAATTAATAACTGACGCAAAAGAATACTTAGGCCAAGATGTTACAAAAGCAGTAATTACAGTACCTGCTTATTTTAATGATTCTCAACGTCAAGCAACTGTTGATGCTGGAAAAATTGCAGGTATTGAAGTTCTAAGAATTATTAATGAACCGACAGCAGCTTCTTTAGCTTATGGTTTAGATAAAAAACAAAATGAAACTATTTTAGTTTTTGATTTAGGTGGTGGTACATTTGATGTTTCAGTTTTAGAGGTTGGTGATGGTATTTTTGAAGTTTTATCTACAGCTGGAGATACAAATTTAGGTGGTGATGATTTCGATAAAGCTTTAGTTAGATGGTTAGTTCAAGATTTTGAAGCAAAAGAAGGTACAAATTTAACTAAAGATATTCAAGCGCTGCAACGTTTAACGGAAGCTGCTGAAAAAGCAAAAATGGAATTATCAAATGTTGAGAAAACAACAATTAATTTACCATTCATTACTGCAGATAAAAATGGACCTAAACATATTCAACAAGAGTTAACACGTGAAAAGTTTGAAACTTTATGTAAGGATCTAATTGATCGTTGCCGTATTCCAGTTGAAAAAGCATTAAAAGATGCAAAATTAGACAAATCTGGAATCAATGAAGTTGTTTTAGTTGGCGGGTCAACAAGAATTCCAGCTATTCAACAATTAGTTCAATCATTAACTGGTAAAAAACCAAATAAATCTGTAAATCCTGATGAAGTGGTTGCAATTGGTGCTGCGATTCAAGCAGGTATTTTAGCAGGTGAGATAACAGATATCTTATTATTAGATGTAACACCTTTATCGCTTGGTGTAGAAACAGTAGGTGGAATTATGACAAAACTTATTTCACGAAACACAACAATTCCTGTTAAAAAATCAGAATTATTCTCAACTGCAGCAGATAATCAGACAAATGTAGAAATTCATGTTCTTCAAGGAGAAAGAGAAGTTGTTAGCGGTAATAAAAGTTTAGGAAATTTTAAACTAGAAGGAATTCCAGAAGCACCAAAAGGTCGACCACAAATTGAAGTAACATTTGATATTAATGTAGATGGTATATTATCAGTAACTGCTAAAGAAAATGAATCAGGAAAAGAGCAAAGTGTAACGATTCAAGGTAGTTCTAACCTATCAGAAAATGAAATTGATAACATGTTACAAGAAGCAGAAAAATATGCATCAATTGATAAAGAACAAAAACAAAAAAGTGAGATGGTCGTAGCATCTATGGCTTTTTGTGATGAAATAGAGAAAAAATTAAATAATGATGAACTTACTAATTGTACAGATGAAGAAAAAGAAGAAATTAGATTGGCAATAAAAACTCTTCGGGAAACTGTTTCAAATAAAGATACATCATATGACTCAATGAAAGAATCGTTAGAACAATTACAAAAGTTAGTGGAAGGAAAATTAGTATAAAATTGTAGATATATATATATATATATATCTACGATATAAAAAAAATTAATTAAAAATATCTAAGCCATTTATATAAAATAAAAACTCCCCTATTTTTAGTAGAAATTCTTTTAAAGACTTTTGAATTTTTATTTGAGTCTTTAAAGTTTCATAAATTAATTTATTTGTTTATTAAAAAAAAATAATTGGAGAATTTAATAAGATATTTGAACAAGTTTTATTTAGATGTCTCTATGTCATCTACAATAATACACTCTGTTGTTAAAATCATACTTGCTATAGAAGTTGCATTTTGTAAACCTGAACGAGTTACTTTTGCAGGATCAACTACCCCTTCTGTATACATATTGCCAAAAATATTTTTTGCTGCATTATAACCGATTTCAAATTCTTGTTCTTGAACTTTTCCAATAATAACAGGTCCATTAATTCCAGCATTTTCAGCAATTCTTTTTAATGGTGCGACAATTGCACGCGAAATAATAAGTGCACCAATTAATTCATCTTCTTTTAAATTATTTTTTGCCCATGTTACTAAATTTTCAGCTAAGTGAGCTAATGTTGCACCACCACCAGGTACAATACCTTCTTCAACAGCTGCTCGTGTTGCATTAATTGCATCTTCTAAACGTAATTTTTTATCTTTCATTTCGGTTTCTGTTACTGCACCTACACGGATAACAGCAATCCCTCCAGATAATTTAGCAATACGATCTTGTAATTTTTCTTTTTCGTATCCTGTTTCAGCAACATTCACTTGTTTTCGTAATTGCTCACAACGTGCTTTGATATTATCAATTTCTAAGCCATCACCCACAATGGTTGTTGTATCTTTATTAACAATAATACGTCTTGCTTGACCCAACAAATTTAACTGAATATTATCTAAACTTAAACCTGCATCTTGAGTAATAACTGTTCCACCTGTCAATACTGCAATATCTTGTAACATTAATTTTCTTAATTCTCCAAATCCTGGAGCACGTACAGCTACAACATTAACAATTCCACGTAATTTATTTAAAATTAAAGTTGCTAAAGCTTCTTTTTCAACGTCTTCCGCTATAATCAATAAAGGCCGTTTTGTTTTTGTAATTTGTTCTAAAATTGGTAATAAATCTTGTTGAACTAATGTAATGCGTTTATCCGTTAATAAGATATAAGGATTTTCATAAGAGACTTCCATTTTTTCTGTATCAGTTATGAAATAAGGTGATATAAAACCTTTTTCCAATTTCATCCCTTCTGTAATCTCTAATTCTGTAACTATTCCTTTTCCTTCTTCTAATGAAATTACCCCTTCTTTACCAACTTTTGCTAATGCATCAGCAATAAGAGCACCAATAATATCATCATTACCAGCTGAAATAGAAGCCACTTGTTTAATTGATTGAATGTCTTCCACAGGTTGAGCAAATTCATTTATTTGCATCACAAGATATTGAGTAGCTTTTTCCATCCCCAATTTTATTGAAATCGGATTTGCACCAGCAGCAACATTTTTTAACCCTTCCTTAACCATAGCATAAGCAAGAACTGTTGCAGTTGTTGTTCCATCCCCAGCTACATCATTTGTTTTTGCAGCTGCTTGACGAATTAATGAAACACCAGTATTTTCAATATGGTCCTCAAGTTTAATTTCTTTTGCAATTGTTACCCCATCATTAACAATTTGTGGTGAACCATATGTTTTTTCTAAAACAACATTGCGACCTTTGGGACCTAACGTTACAGAAACTGCTTCTACCATTATCTCCATTCCACGTTCTAAAGCACGCCTTGCATTATCTTGATATAATATTTTTTTTGCCATAACTTCAATTTTTAATAAATTTATAAAAGTTGTTTATTGATAACTTTAAAATAAAATTTAACAATTCGGCAAGTTAAATTTTTAATTTTGTTAAAATTTTTTTGTTTAAAAGCTTTACGAAAAAGAACAATACCTAGTATTATTAAATAGTAATATAGTTTGGGCTTGTAGCTCAGTGGACTAGAGCACGTGGCTACGAACTACGGTGTCAGGGGTTCGAATCCCTTCTTGCCCAATATAAAAGTATATCTATTTAACAGATATAACTATATTCTTTAATTACGCATACTATATT